AAGACTCCAGAAGATATTGATCGTAAATAAGAAGACTGTTTACGAAGAAAAAGGAATATATATTCGCATTCATATACATAAAAATTATGTAGGAACCAAAAGAATCTTTTCTTTCTTTTTGAAAAGACGTAAATGGATTTTTTTGAAGTAATGAAACTATTCAAATTATGATATTCGTGGAAAATCAATCGCAATAAATGCAAAGAAGGAACATCTTTGATCCAGCATTGAAGTATTTGAACCAAGATTTCCATATGGATAGGGTAGGGTATTAGTAGATCCGACACATAATTTAAATGTGATAATTTATCCTCTAAAAAGGGAAATATTGAATGAATAGATCGTAAATTCTGAGATTTTGGTATTCTTTTTTCTTCAAGGGAGGATACTAATCGCGACGAGAATGAAATTTCCAGAATGACTCCAAAACCTTCTGATACCATTTGAGAATAAAAATGATAAGAAAAAGAATTCTTGTGCAGCGAAAATCCATTTTGGTTAGAATCATTCACCGAAGAAATCAAATATTTCTGTTGATACATTCGAGTAATTAAACGTTTCACAAGTACCAAACTAGATTTATTGTCATAACCGATAATTTCCACAGGTTCATAAAAAATCAAACTATTGAAGCTATGATAATGAGCAAGTGAGTAAATATACTCCTGAAGGAGTAGCGGATATAGGAAGTTTTGTTGCCAAAATCTCTCTTTTTTCAATCTAAATATCCTTGTAATTCTGCTATTTAAATAAATTTCTACTTTAACCAAAAAAGAGAGGCATTTCTTGTGTTATGAAATGATACATAGTGCAATATGGTCATAACGGCGTATGTATGTATGTTGTATATAGTCTATTTTTTATAGTCTATTTTTTCTCTTATAGTAAAATACTCTTTATAAGAAATATAGTAGAACTTCTAACTAGAATAAATTAGAATAATAGAATAAGAATATTATTCTTCTAATTATTCTAAGAGATAATTCTAATAATATAGTCTAGTCTTATTATATACTATGCACTGTCTATACTTTTACTTTATATTTTTTCTATTTTAAATAATCTAAAATAAGATAGACTTTTTATACTTTTTAAACTTTTATTTTATACTGTACTGTGATTAAAAATCATAAGAATAATCTAAGAAGTAAAAAATTATAAAATTATAGAAAAGTAAGAACAAAGAAAGAATATATACCCCGGAGACAAAGAGCCCAATCTACAAATCTTTTTCTTTTCCCTTTCTATCTAATTATCTAATTTTATTTTCCTTGTTAACTAGTTAATATAACTAGGAAGATAGGAATAATAATAAAAGAAAGAAAATAACAATAAGAAAAAAGGTTAAAAATCTTTTATTTTTGCAACCCAATCACTCTTTTGACTTTGGAAATAATAATTTTTTATCACTATACGCTTTCTTCTACACATCCGTCTCCAATCCACAATAAAGAATAATTAGGATTAATAAAAAAAAGAATCAATGGTCTCACAAGAGACCCTTTTTCCACATCAGGCACTAAGATATTTTTAACGTATAATTAGTAATTTGATCGGGTAATCATTCAAATTAAGAAGGGAAGCTCGTTGCTTTTTTGTCTTACTCGAATTGGAGCCATAAGGCTCTATCCATTTATTCACTAGACCCAAAAGACTTTACTGAACTTTAAAAATGTTCTAAAAAAAAAATTCTTGTTCTATTTATATTATGAGTACTAGAATTTTTCTATTTTTTTCTATTATTCTATTAATATTCTTTTTTTTTCTATTTTTCTATTCTTTTTACGACATGCTCTTTTTTCCATTCATTACCTTTCAGGATCAGTCGCGGTCTTATAAACTATACCAATAGTCTAGACGAATTTCTTCATCCAAATGTGTAAAAGATCATAGTCGCAATTAAAAGCCGAGTACTCTACCATTGAGTTAGCAACCCGGATCAATATGAAGTGTAGATACGATCGAAATAAAAAAAAAATTTAGCAACTCATCCATTTTACTAAAATGAAGGAAAGAGCCAATAGGGAATGGGGATAAAAAGATCTATTTATATAGTTATATAGATCAAATTATATTTGTTTGATACGCCATTGTCAATATGAATGGACTTTTTAGAAAACAAAATTCAAGAAATTCTATGGAAATTTGTGTTGGATTAGCACAACATAAAGAATCAAACTTTGAGTGGAAAAAAATAAGGAATAATAAAAAGGTATAGATAGAAAAATAGCGGCTTTCTTTAATCAAAAAAAGAAAGAAGAAAGATACAATACAAATACAAGAAGAAAGATTACCCCCCTTGTTGGGGGGTTCCACAAAAATAAGAAAAAAGAAAAAGAAGAATAAAATAAGTATGAATAGAACAAGAAAAAAAGAGACTTTGAATTTTGAATAAAGAATTAAACAAAGATAGGTACTATTTATCCTATACTTTTTTTATTCATGATTCTTGTTTTTCTTTTCTTTTTTTATCAAAAGAAATTTGAAATTCTTTAAAGAATTCTGTCTTCCTTAAAATATCATAAACAGTTTCTGTGGGTTGAGCACCTTTTTCAAGAAAATATAAGATAGCAGGAACATTTGAATAAGTTTGATTCTTTATCGGATCATAAAAACCCACTTTTCGAAGATCTCTTCCTTCTCTTCGGGATCGAACATCAATTGCAACGATTCGATAGATGGCTCATTGGGATAGATGTAGATAAAAGATGCCCCCCCTAGAAACGTATAGGAAGTTTTCTCCTCATACGGCTCAAGAAAAAATGATTTGAATTTCTATAATTTCTATTTCTATCTATATAGATAGAAATAGAAAGAGAAATGGATCTAATCTATAAAGAATTAGACTGAAATTTTATCCTTTTTTTTCCTTCTTTACAGAAAAAGAAATTTCATTTATACTCCTAACTCAAGTTGGGTATTTTTAAAAGAGTTCAAAAGGAAATCCTTAAATTTTCTTGAGCTGTCTCTAACCTCTTTTTTTGTCTATTTTCAGATCTATCTTTTTTTACTCATTCTGATCCAAATTGTTGAGACAAGTTAAAAAAGTGTTTCCTTGTTCCGGAATTTGTTGTCTTTGCTTTGTGCTTTTTGAAATCATTAGGTTTAGACATTACTTCGGTGATCTTTACTCCTTTTCAAAAAGGCAGCAACATACCTTTTGTTTTTTGTTCTTTCTATGGAAAAGGGAAAAATCATTTTATTCCTTTGTGATACACTCTTGATCGAAACAGTTTGAAAATTTCGACAAATTTGGTTTTTTTTTCATTTCAAACTTGTTCAATTTTGAACTTCTCCATTTATCTATATTTAGATATTGATGATATATTTACAAAGTTGATCTAACTTATTGATTGTCACTAACCCTAGATTATTACCCCGATAAAAGAATCAATTATTTTTGCTCGAGCTCCATCATATGCTATACCTTATATATACCATTAGTATATACCATTTATACCATTAGTATCTTTTAGTATCTTTATTTAGCAACCCAAAACAAATTCAATCAGGTTCCTAGCAGAACAAATCATGTCGAGACAAGAGCATCTTCATTTGTATAGAAGATGGTGGATGTCAGAATCCACAGCCAATCATGTCCTTCAAGTCGCACGTTGCTTTCTACCACATCGTTTCAAACGAAGTTTTACCATAACATCCCTATAATTTTCTTTTAATTTGGAACCATATGCAATTGATTCAATATGGAATCATGAATAGTCATTGGTTGAACCGATACATAAGAATCTACACTTATAGATTTATAGATTAAGTCTATACCCGGAAAGACCCGGAAAGTATTTCACTGAAAAATACCCTCATATTTTCTCATATGAATAATATCACATAAAAAAACAAATCAGTTTTAAGCAAATTTATTTACATCTTCAACAAATCTTTCAGGATTGTCCATCATAAATTCTTTTTCTTAAAATAAAAAAGATTCTAAACCTAAAAAAATCCTTTGGATTTACTTTCATTCAGATGAAAAAAAAATTCCCATGAATGGATAAAAGTTTTTATTTAACTAAATATTTCAATTCTAGTCAATTAGAGAATAATAAGATTATCTGAAATATTAAGATATTCTTAATAAGAAAAATATACAAATAGACAATATAGATTCTTATGTAAGAATTAGGTATTTATGTATGAATATATTATAATATAAATATATCCTAATATATTATATATTCATATTTTCTCATTTTTTTCTTTAGATTTATGAAATATGATTTTCTGATTTGAATATTATGATTTACTTTTTTTTTTACCATCTCCAATTGAATCCGATTTTCATTTAATTTAAAACAGAGAGATAGTTTGAGAATAAAGTTTCTTTTTTTTTTTCATTATTAGAAAGTATAAAAAGTCTCGTGTAAGGTAAGATCAAAGATAAAATAAGAATTCGAGGATTCCGATCTTTTCGCATCCATATCCATCATAAAAAAAAGAATTGTTGAATTCAATTTTCAATTTCAATCAAGAAGAATTTTTCGTTTCTGATGCGAACGATCTGGGACGGAAGGATTCGAACCTCCGAGTAACGGGACCAAAACCCGTTGCCTTACCGCTTGGCCACGCCCCATTTATTTTTGGTTGGTCTAAGAAAAACTAAGAGAAATATTTGTTATTCGTCAATAACCAACCTAAAGAAATATAGGACATGTTGCCGCTAGGATTCAAAAGAATAGATATAGAATCAAAAAGATTAATTGATCATTACTTAGAATTCAATTAAGATATTCTATGAAAATAGAATTACTTGTATTCTTATTTGATTGGATAATGTAAGGAAGGATTCTTGATTGGGGAGAAGTCAAATAAAAATAAGAATTTCTTTCTTTTATCTGCCTTTTTTATTTTCAATTTTCCCTCAGAAAAACAACTCAATCCAATCTGATAATTTCTTCTTCAATTTAATTTGAATCTTTAACTTTAAGAACAAGAAAAGAATCTTTGTTATGCTTAATATCTTTTATTTAATTTGTATCTGTCTTAATTCTACCCTTTATTCGAGTAGTTTTTTCTTCGCCAAATTACCCGAGGCTTATGCCTTTTTTAATCCAATCATAGACGTTATGCCAATTATCCCTTTACTCTTTTTTCTCTTAGCCTTTGTTTGGCAAGCTGCTGTAAGTTTCCGATAAAAATTGAATCTCTAATCTCTATTCAATTCATAATTTATTTGATAAAAAAAAATGAGATTTTCTTCTGAAAATCAATAAGATCATAAATAAGATTCAGATAAGTCTGGACATTAGGAACCCTCGATTCAAAAAGTCTGGTATTTTATATTGAATTTTAATTTGAATATTGAATAAGGGAAGGGGCGATGATCTTTATCTTTTCTTTAAAAAACTAATCAGCTTATTTCTTTTGTTCTAACCTTTCCTTTAGAAGATCCCATACCCCATAAAATTACTTAATTATAGATATGAATATGGCAAGAAATTTTTGGTAACAAAAAATACGAATCTTATTACATTAGAAAAAATTCGTGAAAATAAATTTCAAAAAAAAAAACTTCTTTTTTTTTTTCATCTTTAGAGCGATAGTATGTGTCGTAAAATAGGTGATCTATTTCCTTAAAAAAAATGATCTTATCTTATCTTGGAGATTTGTAATGCTTACTCTTAAACTATTCGTTTACACAGTAGTAATATTCTTTGTTTCTCTATTCATCTTCGGATTCTTATCTAACGATCCGGGGCGTAATCCTGGGCGTGAAGAATAAAAATAATAAAAAAATAGATGAGATTCATTTTTACTTTTTCCTTTCTTTTTTCATAGGTAAATATATAAAGAAAATAAATTGAATAGATGTTAGATAAAGATAAAAGATTCATAAATAAAGAATAATCAAAAATTATTCCAATTAGAAATTCTCAAGTGATCGGGGGGGTCGGAGAGAGAGGGATTCGAACCCTCGATACGAATAATTCGTACAACGGATTAGCAATCCGACGCTTTAGTCCACTCAGCCATCTCTCCTCATTCCAAATTGGAAATTTATCATGTGATTTAACACATGAAGTCAAGATTGATAACAATTTTGATTTTATTTCAATGATTCAAAAAATATTTCTCGAATAGAAAGAATACCTTACTTCTTTTATTTTGTACAAAACAAAAACTTCATTTCCCCGGCCTGGTTAAGTATAAGTACTGGCCGGGCCAGTACTTCTTTTGTTCCGACAAATAAAAATTTTTATTGAAACGAGAAGAATAATTTTCATTGCCATTCCTAATTATTATAAATTAGATAAGATTCTAATAGATAGATTATCTTATACATTATACATTATTAAATTCATTATTCAATTATTTAAAAAAAAATTATCTATTATCTATATCTAACTATATCTAAATTAAGAATTAATAGAATGAATATATTCTATTTTCATTTTATATTATATCTATTTACTTATTTACTAATTGAATCTTAGAGATTCTATTTCTATTCTCAGTATATTTAGTATATTCTAGTAAATTAGAGTCTAAATTAGAAGATTTAATCTTTATAGCTTTATAGTAAAAATAGTAAAAAAGAGTAAAAGTGTTCTAGTACTCTTATCTAGTACTCTTACTAGTATATAGTATATACTAATATAGTACTAATATTGTACTAATGTACTAAGGTTTTTCGTCTTTATTCTTTTTTTTTTTCAAGTTTTCCCGCGGTGGAACAAAATACGTGTTAATGCTGAAATTTTCATGATTCTGATGCTATCTTGACTACATCTAATTACTTTGTTAGACAAAAGGCCCATTTATATCCAATAATAAATATGTAGCGGGTATAGTTTAGTGGTAAAAGTGTGATTCGTTCTATTAACAACTTCAATAGTTAAGGGGTCTTTCCTTTTTTTTTTTTCATATTTCATATTCCGATCAAAAACTTTATTTCTTAAAAAGATTGAATACTTTATCCCTCAATAGCACATTTGAGGAAAAAATATACATTATCACGATTTCTATCCAAAAGACAATCATAATTTTCATAAAAAAAATTGTATTATGGAGTCGAGAAGCATAATTTTTTTGATTGGTTCGATTCTTCCAATTAAATGAGTATGAATAAAAGATCTATGGATAATAGTACAAAACTTTCAATCGTAACTAAATCTTCAATTTTTGCGCTTAAAAAGGGGAGATTGAAGCCAAAATAGCTATAAAATGATGGTTTTGATTTACTAGAACCCTCGACTTTTTATTTGAGCTCGGTAGAAACAAAATTATTTTCCTTAGGATCCCACGAGTAGAAAAGAAATAGGGAACGAAGTAACTAGACTAGAAAGATTTGATAAAATCCCCTCTTCTATAGGGATCATCTAAAAAGCAAGTAGCTTTAGATGCATTCGTAAAAAAAGCTGACATAGATGTTATGGATCTCATTTTTTCTCTGATGGGAATACATAGATCTTCCATAAAGGAGCCGAATGAAACCAAAATCTCACGTTCGGTTTTGAATTAGAGATGTTAAAAATGATCAACCAA